ATCGAAACCTCAGATTCATACTAGAACCACGATGTTGAATAAAGCCCCCAAGCTAAGCCCAAAGGTTCTCTGAGTAAGAACCGTTTGATCATCACCACGTATTCAATTAATAGATTTAATGACTAAAAATTCGGAATTTTATTTGTCCATTGGTCAAAATAAACAAATAAACAGAAACCCAATTTTTAAGGAAGAAAACCCTTTCGATTTATAATGATAAAATCCATCTTTTAAATTTTTTTGAATCCAGTCGCGAGGTATAAATAGTAGGTATGAATCATAGTTCAAATATTTCTCGATCTATTCCATATATTCCGTGCTCCAGATAAAAAAATGAATATCCGACGAAGCAGAACTCATCTCTCTCAAGATGACAGACCCATTCTCTGTACTATCAATAGGATCAATTATAACAAGTCACACACTCATATTCCGGAAATACAGAAACAAAAGAATTTCACGGTCGAACTGCCAGAATAGACTAGAAATGAGAGTCCTAAGTAATTCATTTTGGATTGAAAAGCCAGGACTTCATGATTTTTATGGACCTAATTCATTGAAATTCCATCTAGTAAAACGGAAGAATTATAAATCTCCAAAATAATAGATAGGAATACCGCAAATAGAGCCATTGCGACCCCCATCAAAGGGGTAGTTCCCCACCCAGGAGCCACTTTCCCGTATTCTGAATTCAATGGTTTCAATAAACTCCCTGCATTAGTTCGTCTTGGACCAGATCTAGAACTATCCTCAACGGTTTGTGTAGCCATAAATCCTATTGCATTGGTTGAGATCGGTTGACTTTGTATACTATTCCGTTGTAAATAAAGGATCTTATCATAGATCCGTTATAGTTTTGAAATTTGATAATAATGGAAACAGCAACCTTAGTTGCCATCTTTATATCTGGTTTACTTGTAAGTTTTACCGGGTACGCCTTATATACCGCTTTTGGGCAACCCTCTCAACAACTACGAGATCCATTCGAGGAACACGGGGACTAAATGGAAGTAAAGTAATGAGCCTCCCAATATGGGAGGCTCATTACTTTACTTCCATTTAGATAAAGATAATGTAAGATAATGAAAAATCATTTCGCCTTTTTAGTCGGAACCTTAGGCGGCTCTCGAAAAAATATAGCGAAAAAAATTATTCCTAGAGTCGAGACTAAGAGGAATGTATAAACCAATGCTTCCATAAATTGATCGTGGTTTACAATTATAGCTTCCACACCTGTTCATTTGGGATCATCTCCCAGATTAAGAAAGGACAAGAGTCAAAAGTCAAAGAAAGGGCGGTGATTCAAATCAACATTTCTCTGGTACTCTATGTCAAAGTTAAATAATAAAAATATAATAGAGGCAAAAGATACAAGAGCAGTATTGTATCAGACGACTTGTCTCTTTGTAGTTGGATCTCCAAGTTTTTGGAATGCTCCAAATTCCACTTGAGCATCCAAATCTGGGTCAATACCAGCAAAAACATCTCTGAACAAGGTTCTAGCACCATGCCAAATGTGTCCGAAAAAGAAGAGCAAAGCAAACGAAGCATGTCCAAAAGTGAACCAACCCCTTGGGCTGCTACGAAAAACACCATCCGATTTCAAAGTAGCACGATCTAATTCAAAAATTTCACCCAATTGAGCACGTCTAGCATATTTTTTCACAGTAGCAGGATCACTATAACTGACTCCATCGAGTTCGCCGCCATAGAACTCAACAGTTACTCCTACTTGCTCGACACTATACTTAGATTCCGCCCTTCTAAAGGGAACATCGGCTCTTACAATTCCGTCTCCGTCTACTAAAACTACTGGAAATGTTTCAAAAAAAGTAGGCATACGGCGTACAAAAAGCTCACGCCCTTCTTTATCTCTAAAGATAGGATGTCCTAACCATCCAACCGCTATTCCATCCCCATTGTCCATCGAGCCCGCTCTAAATAAACCTCCTTTTGCTGGATTATTGCCAATGTAATCATAAAAAGCTAATTTTTCTGGAATTTTAGACCAAGCTTCTGATAAACTCTGATTTTCATCTAGTCCGGCACCAACCCTTCGATATATTTCTTGCTGGAAGTATCCTTGATCCCATTGATAACGAGTGGGACCAAATAATTCGATTGGGGTAGTTGCGGAGCCATACCACATCGTTCCAGCAACAACAAAAGCTGCAAAAAAGACAGCAGCGATACTACTGGAAAGGACAGTTTCAATATTACCCATACGTAATCCTTTGTATAGGCGTTGGGGGGGGCGGACACTAAGATGGAATAGGCCCGCTAATATGCCCAATGTACCTGCTGCAATATGATGAGAGGCTATTCCTCCCGGAACAAAAGGATCAAAACCCTCCACCCCCCACGCAGGATTTACAGATTGGACTTTTCCGGTTAGTCCATAAGGATCAGATACCCATATTCCAGGACCATACAAGCCTGTTACATGAAATGCACCAAACCCAAAGCAAGCTAATCCTGAAAGAAATAAATGAATTCCAAAGATCTTGGGCAAATCCAAAGAAGGTTTTCCTGTACGTTCATCACAGAATATTTCTAGATCCCAATATACCCAATGCCAGATAGCCGCCAAGAAGCACAAACCAGAAAACACAATATGTGCCCCGGCCACACCCTCGTAACTCCAAATACCCGGATTCGTTATAGTCCCTCCTGTGATACTCCAGCCGCCCCACGAATTGGTTATTCCTAAACGAGTCATGAAGGGTATAACGAACATACCCTGTCTCCACATTGGATCAAGAACGGGGTCAGAGGGATCAAAAACGGCTAATTCGTATAGAGCCATTGAACCGGCCCAACCAGCAACGAGAGCTGTATGCATTATATGTACAGAAATCAACCGACCGGGATCATTCAATACGACGGTATGAACACGATACCAAGGCAAACCCATGGAAATACCCCTTTATCAAAGAAAAATAGACACTATGTAACTTTATCGCATTGGAAAAGACTATGCTATGGACCTCTCCCTTTCAGTGGATTATTTTGGAACAAGGGTTCATATTATTGAATATTGAATTCCATTTCTTTCGTTGGGAATAATGGAACAATTCTGTTCATAGGAACAAAGATAAGCAGATCTATTCTATACCCGATAAGTACCAATACGCAATGGGGGATTGGTCCCATTTTCTATGAGCGAATGCGTAGATACTTGTTCATCATTCGAAGAGCCCGACCCATTTGTAATAATTTTCCCTTATTAATTTCGTCTTACTATTTGGTAATATCCAGGGGTAAAAATATTACGTTTCCACATCAAAGTAAAATATAGTACTTAACCCCCTTTCTTTCAGTTGATGCCTATTGGTGTTCCAAAAGTACCTTTTCGGAGTCCTGGAGAGGAAGATGCAATTTGGGTTGACGTATAGTGCGACTTGTCAGACATATTGGGTCATATGGGATTTCCCCGTTCTCTCCCCCGATCGAGATACCCTCTGTTTCGCCCAAAAAAGATTGTTTGAACCATCAATAATTTGGAGCGTGAAATGCAATTAGATCCATTTTTGAGGGGGTCGAAATCAATATTAATATTATCAATTATCAAAATTTATGGTTGGCTTGGTTGGACCAATCCAATAAAATGAAGTATCCAGGCTCCGTTCAGAAAATACCCAATTGGTAATATATGTATGATTACCACTTGTATCATAAGTGATTACTTGATAGCATATGGGCGATCTCAAACTGCCAATCAATGAAATAATATTATGACTACATCGCGTATTTGTTGTAAGAAAGGCACGAAATGAATTGAAAAAAGTCAAAGTGGTATTGGGAGCATTTGTCCTATATGTGCAAATTGAAATCGGGCAGATATTTACCCGGAGTAGAACATAAACCTAAAATAATTGAGGAGGCCCATTCAGGAACAAGAAAATTACATCGTAATTTGGATTCGATTTCGATGAAACAATACATCAATGAGAGGTTAATTCGATAAGTTTAGTGGATTCTTTTATTTTTTACAGAGATTCGAGCAAAAAAAATCTTTCTTAAAAAAAAATCGAAGAAAAAGCCCCTTCATTAGGAGGTAGAAAAGTCCTACTATAAAAAAAGTAAAGGAGGGTAGAATCAATACAATACATTGATTCTTTTTTTTTTGAACCGTATGCATCCAAAGGCGCGTGTACGGTTCCTAAGGGATAAAATTTTGTCCTAATCAACCGACTTCATCGAGAAAGATTACTTTTTTTAGGTCAAGAAGTTGATAGCGAGATCTCAAACCAACTTATTGGCCTGATGGTATATCTCAGTATAGAGGATGAGACCAGAGATCTTTATTTGTTTATAAACTCCCCCGGCGGGTGGGTAATACCCGGAGTCGCAATTTATGATACTATGCAATTTGTGCCACCAGATGTGCATACAATATGCATGGGATTAGCCGCTTCAATGGGCTCTTTCATCCTGGTCGGAGGAGAAATTACGAAACGTATAGCATTCCCTCACGCTTGGCGCCAATGAGTTTTTTGTTTGAAAGAAAAAAGAAAACTATGCCTTCGCCATATTTAATATTTTAATATAAATAAGAATTTGTAAGATAATATTTAAGTAATAATAGCATGGCACTTCGAGTTCGATATGAACAAACCATTATTGTTTTTTCAGAACATGGGATTATATATCGGGCGAGTAATATGAGACAAAGGGTATTTATGATTTGATCTTATCTATCCGGGCTTCATTTCAGCGTCACAAACTTTTATTTTTCACGCCAGAAGCCTCTTTCCAATATTTATGTTATGAAATATGAAAGAATACTCAAATGAAAAAAAAAACAAGATCATTTTTTTTTTTTTTACTTTTTTTATTTGATCGGATCAAAAAGAAACTTTGGGATTGCTGAATCACATATGAGATAAATCATAAATATAGAAAGCAACGGAACCATCATAGTATTTTTGAACTCCCACGAAAAGAAGGGTGGTAAATGGATCACTTAACGATTTGGGTCGGATGGATCCTATTTCGTTTTTTGCTCAACGAACGTAAAAAGTCCATTGTGGAGCCGTATGCAATGCACAAAAAATGCCTGTACGGTTGTTCAATTATATATATATACTTATTTTTTCTTGTTATTCTTTAATCTTTTTGCCTAGTCCAATCAATCGTACGAGATCGCGGAAACATTCATTATGTTATATCATCAGGGTAATGATCCATCAACCTGCGAGTTCTTTTTATGAGGCACAAACAGGAGAATTTGTCCTAGAAGCGGAAGAACTTCTGAAACTACGCGAAACCCTCACAAGGGTTTATGTACAAAGAACGGGTAACCCCTTATGGGTTGTATCCGAAGACATGGAAAGGGACGTTTTTATGTCAGCAACAGAAGCCCAAGCTCATGGAATTGTTGATCTGGTAGCGATCGAAAATGCCGGGGATTTCACGTAAATCTGCGATTCCATCCATTTCGAACCATAATTTGGATGAATCTAAATTGAATATTTTATCTGCGTAAACGTAAAGTAAAAAAAAAAAGAAAATAGAAAGAATTCATAATCATCTGGTTAGGATTGATCTAAACCAGCCCATTTTCTATACCATTAAGTATGCCAACTATTAAACAACTTATTAGAAACACAAGACAGCCAATAAAAAATGTAACAAAATCCCCCGCTCTTCGGGGATGTCCTCAGCGTCGAGGAACATGTACTCGGGTGTATGTGCGACCCGTTCAGATCATGAGCCGGAACAAAATAAAGTACAATTTTTTCCAGTATCAATGACCAGTACCAATGAATAGGATAGGATAGAAGAATTCCAATCAATATAGAAAAAAACCTCCATTGCGTATCAAATTTATGGTTTCTATTGGTGCAAATCCAATCACCTCAATTGGAGATGAAAAGCAATTCCCCAGTGGTAGCAAATGGTTATCCATTAAGCGGGGGAAATCATATTTAAGAAGCAAAAGAATTAGGCTCCTACTCTTGCAAGAACGGACTATACAGGGTCAGCTACCTAGCCAACCTTTGTAATTAAATACCGTTACTGTATGGGTAGATCTCATTGTGAAAAGACTTATTACTGTACAATTCATGGGTAGAGTCAAAGAATGTGAACTGTACAAGTTACTAATAACATTGATTAATGGTGGAAGGGGCTCCGGTGTATAGAGAGGACCTCACCGTTTAAGAAGTAGCCATAGAAACGATGGAACCCACTATTTATTTATCGATTTACCTTTACTATTTATTGATACTTTATACTATACTCAACTTGAGTTACAATTTAGTATTTTTTTTGTTGATACCTAGTATCAATACAATTTATTATTTCGAGGTTAAATGCCTGGAAAAATGGTGGTTGGGAAGGTCATAGTAGCAAAAGCCATTGGAATTTTTTTTTATACATTGGAAGAATCCGTTTTGTTATTAATAGACCAGGAAAGGGAAAAAGAATAACTGAAAGAAAATAAATCAATTAGTTATTCATCAAAGTTTAATTTGATTCAATGACCAGAATTAGACGAGGGTATATAGCTCGGAGACGTAGAATAAAAATTCGTTTATTTGCATCAACCTTTCGAGGGACTCATTCACGACTTACTCGAAATACTATTCAACAGAAAATGAGAGCCTTGAGTTCTGCTCATCGGGATAGGGGCAGGCAAAAGAGAAATTTTCGTCGTTTGTGGATTACTCGGATAAATGCAGCAATTCGTGAGATTGGGGTATCCTATAGTTATAGCAGATCCATACATGATCTGTATAAGAGACAGTTGCTTCTTAATCGTAAAATACTTGCACAAATAGCCATATCAAATACAAATTGTCTTTACATGATTTCCAATCAGATCCTTAAATAAGAAGATTAGAAGGAATCCACCGTAATGATTTAAGTGGGGCCCCGGAGAATGAGCTCCGGGAAGGTAGAGTAGAAATTAATATAAATAAGAGAAATATAGTAAAAATGAATCAACACATTAAAAAAAGAAGCAATTTTTTCTTATGATGTGACAATCCAATCGGGGTTCTCCAATTTTTAGAACAAAATATAAATCTGAGTTGGGGTTCATATTGAAATTTTGATTCAATTGCAATTGAGGAATAGCCTATCTATTTATTTCTAATTCGAGGACCCGTGGTTCTAGGAGTCGATTCAGTTCTCTCAAATTGTTTCTCGTTATTAAGAAAGGGTAACAAAGATAAAATACGAGCTTGCTTTATAGCAATAGTAATTAATCGTTGTTGTTTCAAAGTCAATCTATTCACTCGTCTAGATAATATTTTTCCTTGTTCACTAATAAATCGACTAATTAAACTCATGTTTCTATAATCAATTCGATCCCCCGATCCAATTGGGGGCAAACGCCTACGAAAAGATCGCTTGGATTTAAGAAAAAGTCGCTTGGATTTATCCATGGTTTATTCCTTATCTTTTAAATCGTATTTCTTAATTCGAATTTCATTTGCGATCCTACCAAAATAGGATGAAATAGGATTGGGTTGTTTTATTTTTATAATTTATTATAAAATTTTAATATTAATATTTTATTATTATGTAATTTATTGCTGTTCCTTGGAGGGGTTACAAACGCGTTACATTTTCTCTATTTCTTTATCTCCCCATGACTCGTATGCTTGTAACAATAGGGACAAAATTTTCTCAATTCCAATCGACTAGGCGTATTGTGTCGATTCTTTTGAGTAATATATCTGGAAATGCCCCGCGATTCCTTATTAATATCGTTTCGGACACAACTGTTACATTCCAAAATAACCTTTACTCTGACATTTTTACCCTTGGCCATAAACCCCCTTTTTTTTTATTCACCCAACTCTTCTATTTTCGAAACGAAGAAGAAAAAAAGAAGTTGCTGACTCGAAACCCAATTATGAAATATTTCATTGCAATCAAATCAATAGAGAATATAAGTAATACGATGATTTCTAACTATCCATTAGTTATAGTATTTCATTTAAGTATCCTGTATGCGTTTGTTGTCCGCGACCTTTATTATTTACTTTACATTTTTGTTCTCCCTCTATTAATTCAGCGTGAACCTGAGTTTCGTTGCGGATGAATCTTTTTTGATTCTTTCTCTTTCCTTCTTTTTTATCCTAAAAAACTGAAAGAAAGAACAAAACAAAAAGGGTTAGTCACAGATAATTTATTCTATCTATAATCTTCTTCATCCCCAACTAGAATGAAAAAAAGGGGAATGTTAACGCATCTGGGAATAAACGATTAATCTCTATCAATAGGCCTGCTAAAGACCCGAACCATAGAGTGCTTAACACAGGTGCCACGGAGAGATATGTTTTTAAATCTCGCATTGAAAATCCTCCTTTTTTATTGTAATACATATATGATCAGATACACATGTCGTTGTTGATGATATTTTACTTTCTTTACAACAGAAAAAAGTGTCCACTCACTTTATTTTCTGAACATTACCGATTTTTATATTTATATTTTTTATTATATTGTTAATTATATTATATCTATTTGATCGATTTGATTCTTTTTTCTTTTATTATATGTTATATTGTTATATAAGACGAAAAAGAAATGACAAGAGCAATTGTATATCAATGGGAGAAATCACGATGTGGAAAACAAGATGGGGATTCTCTACAATGACACTATAGGCCAATTGAAAGGGATGTAGCGCAGCTTGGTAGCGCGTTTGTTTTGGGTACAAAATGTCACGGGTTCAAATCCTGTCATCCCTATCTATTACTTCTCCCATGTGCAGTAATGAAGGATCCATTGAGATCAATAAAAATTAGACATACATAACATAATGCTTTATGATACTATATGTATCCAAAGTGGGGGTTACAAATAAAATTCTTTTATTTACATACAGCCCTTTATATTGGGATAAGAAAGAAAGCGCTCTTAGTTCAGTTCGGTAGAACGCGGGTCTCCAAAACCCGATGTCGTAGGTTCAAATCCTACAGAGCGTGCTTCTGTTCTTCTTGGGTCGAATTACAAGTAAATAACTTTACTAACTAGAGCAGCAACCCTAATTTGACCTCCTCCTTTCTTTAATCCGCAGGAGGTCAATAAAAAAAAGAGATGTTATTTAAAACGAGATGAGCTCTTACTTAATCAAAGGTCCAATTGATCGCCGCGTCTGTATTGCAAATACGCAGTTACGAATAATCCAGCCAAAGTAATAGGAATTAGGCCTAACACGATTCCAAATAGTAAAACTTCAATCATTTTTAAATTTTTTTTGAAAAGGTAGGTAAAAAAAAGGGGGGGTAATATCTATCTCTAAATAGTAATCCAAATCGCCCACGAATCTCAATAATCAAGAATTACAATTTACATGGGAAGGAACTATGGACTACCTGGATATCTCACAAAAACATTTTTATGAATTGAATTGTTCATTCAATTAATTTCAAATAAGACGTATCTTGCTCAGACCAATAAATAGAGCTGAGGTTATAGTTAAAGCCGCCAGTAGAAAACCGAAATAACTAGTTATAGTAGGCATGAAGGAACTAAATGGGATACGTTCTATTTATACATATGTTTATTTATGAAACACTTACCTAAGTTTCTTATCTTGAAAAATATAAGATAATAAAAAGACCAATTGACAAAATGAGTCCAAATTGAATTGAAAGCTTTTGATTTCATTTATCATTCATTATTCATTTCATTATAGACAGCACAAACAATAGTGACAGAAATAAAAAAAAATGGATCCTCTTTGACATCTATTCATCCTACGATTCTGACTCAACCGATTTCTCGAGCAACTCTTGAATAAAGTATCTTGAATAAAGGAATGTCAAAATAACATGGAACTTCATTTCTAAATTCAAAATGAAACTCTCTTTAAATTAAATGAAATCCTATTTTCAATCATTTATATTTTCAATAAAAATATTATAATATAAATAGGGTCATTACTAAAATTACTAATATATATTAGTAATATATATTAGTAATTTGGATCTTTTCTTTTTCAATTGTATTTATTCCATTTTTTTCATATTTTGTTTGG